CGCAATATCGTATTCGTCTAGAAGAAAAACAGAAATTGCGTTTTCATTATGGTCTGACAGAGCGACAATTACTTAGATATGTGCATATCGCTAGAAAAGCAAAAGGGTCAACAGGCCAGGTTTTACTACAACTACTTGAGATGCGTTTGGATAACATCCTTTTTCGATTGGGTATGGCTTCGACCATTCCTGGAGCCAGGCAATTAGTTAACCATAGACATATTTTAGTTAATGGTCGTATAGTGGATATACCAAGTTATCGTTGCAAACCCCGAGATATTATTACTACGAAGGATAAACAAAGATCGAAAGCTCTGATTCAAAATTCTATTGCTTCAGCCCCTCGCGAGGAATTGCCAAACCATTTGACTATTGACTCATTCCAATATAAAGGATTAGTAAATCAAATAATAGATAGTAAATGGATCGGCTTAAAAATAAATGAGCTGTTAGTCGTAGAATATTATTCCCGTCAGACTTGAACCTAAAGAACATAACAAGGAAAGGGGTTCAGACAATTATGTCCCCTTTTCAACGAAGTAAATAGATCTAAGGGCCTTGATCCGCATTTTTATCATTCACGTATCACAAATAGATACGTAGTAGGATTTTTTTTTTCTTTTTTGCTCTTTCCGCGATATTTGTATTTTACGTATGCGTACTACAGTAATTAGGAATAAAGATTCTCTATCAAATAAAGCTGTTGGAATAATGATATCAATTTTTATTTGATTTGATATATTGCGGTCGGTAACGCTGGTGAATTAACAGAAACGGAAAGAGAGGGATTCGAACCCTCGGTAAACAAAAAGCCTACATAGCAGTTCCAATGCTACGCCTTGAACCACTCGGCCATCTCTCCTACATAATCTTATTATTGACCAGAAACCGAGTGAATTGCGAGTTATTCATATTATTTTATTCCAGTACAGACACGACCAATCAACGGTTCCATAGGAATAAAAAATTCCTTTCAAATTTCATATTTATTAACAACTTCTCTTATGATATACCCCATAGATCTATTTATTAGAAATTCATGAATCGTACCGTGGATTTTTCTATTTCATTTCATTCAATTGTATAATGATTATTCCATCCCTTTTTCTCTTTGGATCATAACCAAATCCAAATTTCTCGAGTTATCAGACTCGAGTTATAAGAATCCATAGTAAAATAAAGTCCTTGGTTATTCAACTTAAATGAAATAGTAATAGTTGAAATAGTAATAGTTCCGTGCATTTATTTGTATACTACGAAATTTATATAAAATTCAATCTGATTCAAAAGTCTCCTATCTCTCTTTGTTCGAAAAGGGTACATTTTGAGCAGAGGGTATACATCTTTTTATTAGAATTTTTCTGTTTTTATGTTATTTTGTACTGTACAATTCCTTTGTTTGTGGGATCATTTTCCCCGAGGGGGTAATGAGAAGAATTATAGAATGGATTGCTAATTATGCCTAGATCTCGGATAAATGGAAATTTTATTGATAAGACCTCTTCAATTATAGCCAATATTTTATTACGAATAATTCCGACAACTTCAGGAGAAAAAAAGGCATTTACCTATTACAGAGATGGTGTGATTTGATTCTTTTTTCTTGTTTTTTTCTTTTTTAGCCCTCACTTCAGTCTTACGAGAAAAAGACGCGAGAAAGAACAAAATTTTTGAAATAAAGCTACGCTTAGTGAAGGTAAAGTTTGGAGATAGAACAATTCCTTCTGTCGTGTATCCTCGATTGATCCAGCCTCAGATACTTGAATTGTCGATTTTAGTATTGAACGAAAGGTTACACCTATAGGTTCTGTATTGTGAGTCAATCCTACTCTACTAGTACCAATAGGCGGCATAGGGGAAGAAGCACTACACTAGGAATCAACAACACGAAAACTTTGTTATAAATTACCCTTTTCCTTATCGGTATCGGGACTAACAAGAATGGTTGGGACAACAAACATCCATCTCGTTCGTACTTTGGATACCCGTATAACCATCAAAGATCGTTGAAGTGACTAATTCCTGGAAATAGTAGGCGTTGAGGACAAAGAAATCGTTGGAGTTACCATTTCTATCTAGCACTAATACGATTGATTGGTGTTAAGAAAAAACCTCTTGCGGGAAGGCTGGCTAGAGATTTCTTGTAAAAATACCAGCTCCTGTCAGTTCATAATGAGAATAATAGGGAAATTTGGATTCCATGGCTTATTCCCCTTAGTACTATGCACAGAAGGGAGGAGCCGTATGAGATGAAAATCTCACGTACGGTTCTGGAACGGAGATTTTTTGAATAAAATGAACGACCGTAACGGATGTCGGCTCAATCCGAAGGAAATTATGCGGAAGCTTTACAGAATTATTATGAAGCTACGCGACCAGAAATTGATCCTTATGATCGAAGTTATATACTCTATAACATAGGCCTTATACACACAAGCAATGGAGAACATACAAAAGCTTTGGAATATTATTTCCGGGCACTAGAACGAAACCCATTCTT